AGTGCTTGCCTTATCTGTGAAATGACGTGGAAGTTCAGTGTGATTCACTTTTAAAGTCTTCCTCTCTTCTTCGAACCCTCTACCTTGAATTCATAACCTGCATAAGGAAGACCTGAAACTGGAGGACAAGCGGATGCTCAGTCTTTCCCCAGTGAGCTCGTCTTAGGGAAGGGCATTTTTATTCACCAGGAACCACCACTGGATCAGGAGCAGGATCCCCTCTCTCTGGGCGGGCAAACAAAAGAAAGAAAGCACACTCGTCAGTTATCCACCCTGCCCGTAAGCCAGATCGATTTATTCATAAAAGAAAACATATATATCATCTTTCTATACGTTCGTTAACTTAACCAGTGGGGCTTCCCAACATCCAACAGAAGCGTTAGTTGATCGGTCTACTGAACCTGGCTTTTGAACTCGTCATTCCGGGCGCACTCGATTGACCTTAGCTTATGGTCTAGGCCTCACATTCGTCTCCGTCATCTCCGTCTCTGTCTCCCCTTCGAAAGTCAACACAACATAAGAACGAGTAAAACAAGATAAAGAATCCCCTTCATTCTATGAACTTCTTTATTGAATTGAATGCTTGGTGTCAGAGCTCGTGAAGGAAGAGTCACTCGCCCGTAAACCATCATGACACAAGGGAACGGGAAGCGCAATAGCAACCCATAAGCTTTACTAATAGGGGCATTCCATTGATAACGATAGAAAGAGCGATCCACGGAAGCCATTGAAACCAAGCTTGATAGGATAAGAGCACTCTAACACGAACAGGACCGGGTCAGACATCGCCCTACTAGATAGAAAAGGTTGGGGAGGGCATATGATTGATCTAAAGATTAAAGGGAGCTGGACCAAGCCATCCTGATCGTCCCATACCTTTGAAAGCCCACCAGCTAGCATTCGGAATCACAAGAATAGCGAACTGGGGCGAGCCTATATAATGATAATGTAATAAAGCAAATTGTAAAATACCCAACATCGATCATCAGAGGGATAGTAGCGGACGAGACAAGCTCCTGCGTCTACAACAGATCCTGCAGTTTCAGCTTCGACACCAGCGGCTACTTAAGCTGAAGCTCCTGTTCAAGGGAAGGGTTCCAAACCAGCCTTAGAACCAACCTTAGACCAGACCCAGAAGCAACCAGAAGAGAAAGCCCCCAACTCAACTCCCCGAGACAGCTATTGGCATCAGGGGGCAGCGATGACCAGGACCCGCACCCCCGGAAAAAGATAAAGGCTCTCGTTCGGAAACCACCCCTCCCTATACCTAAAAAGCCTTCCCCTCGTTTAAAGAAAGCCCTCTCTGTGAGCTAGACAGCGAGTCAGCATTCGTCCAACTATTTAGGTCCATGATCCCTCGCCCCGGTCTCTAGATGAGAGGATTCCTTTCCACCGACACCAGATCCCCTTGGCTCAGACAACCGCACGATGGAAGAAAGGTTTTTTGAGGGATTGATATATGTTCATAACCGGACTTCCCGCTAGCACGCCCCACTCCTAACTGCATAAGAAATCGAACCCGAAACTAAGCTAAGGCTGTGGAGGTTTTTATTACTGCTTGTCCGCCAGCCAGTAAGCGCTTGGCCCCCGGGCATTGATTAAGTGAGAGAGGACTACCACTTTCGCTCTCCCATCAGTGTGACTAAACTCATCTCCGTCTGCTACTCGCCTGGCCTTAGCCTCTGATCTTTCATCCGTGCCTTCTTAATCCAAGAAAGCTTCTAGGTTTTTCTCCCTTCCATCCTAGTCCGGCAGGCAGCACTTGTAAAAAAAAATCCGGTTAAACGCTCATCAGTTCTCATAGCGAGGCCTCGCTTATTGGATTGAAGCCAACACAACACAACCTAAGCGGTTGCCTGACCTTTATTTGCAGAGTCCCTCAAGCCCCCTCTCGATGAAAAAAGGGGGGAAAGGCACCGGACGCAATTTCGGAACCGGTGCATGCCTAAAGATCGCCTCCTCTAAGAACCTCTCTGCGCCCCTCCCTCTCCTTTCAGTCGAGCTACTTCGTTACCCCGATGCTACCCTGAAGCCGGATCGTGTAGCCCACCTTTGCCCCGGCTTGATTACGAAGAAGAGGCTGTCTCATATCATGGGGGAGTCGAAGCCCTACGGCTAGGACGTAAGCCAGCCGGAAACCAACTAATCTACTTTGGCATTCATGTGCCACGGGTGGACTGAGATCCAAAATATTTTCTGTCAATGGCTTACAGTACTCGATGACTGCATACGTAAGAAAATGTCGAAGGACCACTTTCTATTTTTTTCTCTGTTAATGGATTGGAAAATGAATCGAATTGCATGCAGCATACGTATGAAATTAACACCTCCCCTGCGGTGCCATCAATGAGAATCGAACCAACCACAGCCCCACTACTTACTTTATTATTCCAAGGTTTCGCACCCTGTTGACATTTGTTTCTCGCTGAGTAAGCAATGTCTTTCCCCGCCCCGGTACTCAAAAGTCTTATTTGCGGAGAAGGGTTGGTCGTAGATCAGAACGATCGGGCTTCAGGGTAGCTTCTGGGAGTGCTCTACGAGAAGGCATATGTGTTACATCCGGGAGTGCTCAATGATGTCTAGCAGAAGAAGAGGAGAGGATAAGCAAGAAGGTAATATCAGTAGTGAGACTCGAGGGTACCATCAGGGGGGGTTTGGGGGTCCTCCCCCAGCCTAGCTAATAGAGAACTTAAATCTTCCCGTTAAGACTGACCAGAAATACCGGGGTTGAAGGCTTCAGTGAGAGTTCCAGGGTTGTCAACTAGAAGGCTGATTAGAAGATAAGGTTTTTTCCAGGGTTGTCTACGATCAGAACTAGAAGGAAGATGTGATAGCAGTAGCAGAAGGCGGATGCTCTAGTTCCAGGCTGATTATAAGAGATAGTTTACTCGGACGGTGGGATAGCTTAAACATCATCTCCTCCTATCCCGGTGGGAGTACTGAAAGAGGGTGTTACGGGCTTCTTCTTATAAGAAGGAGGGCTTTAGGGCTTAACTAAGTAAGAAGGAGGGCTTTAGGGCTTAACTAAGTATTAGTTAAGGGCTCGGAACTTCTAGTAAGTGAAGGTCAGCGGGAGCTGCTATCGGTAGCGGAAAGGGCTTGACTTATCTAAGTAAAGGTAGTAGAGACGGCTTGCATCAGGGTTGGCGTGGATAAGGCTTATGTGTAGCATAAGGGTTGGCTTTTAGTCCTTCTTTCCCAAAAAGAAGTAGACCTTATGGTACGTACCCTTCTTAGCCATTGGTGCGTTAAGGCTGAATGGGTAGTCTAAAAACAAAAGAGGCTTCTCCTCAAAGGTAGTTTACTTGCTTAGTGCTTGCTTGCGCTAAGGATCGAAGAGCTTAGTGTGAAACGCTAAGGAAGTCATATGCTCTTTTCTTAAGTGTGGTGCCCTCAATACAACCTTCCCTAAAAGTGGAGGTAGGAGATCCAGTTAACGAATAGGCTACGGCTGTAGCTGCAACGAGTAATGAATTCTCGGAAGCTCTTTCTTAAAGGGTGCCCCCTTCCCTCGAATGCTGCATTGGAGCGAGTTCTTCTACTGCCGAGTCCAGCTCAGGTAGCCATTCGTTCATGCTTCGCCCGGAAGGTTCCTGATAGCTGGTTGACAAATTGCTGTATACTATACTAGGATGCCGGATCTAGATAGATCCAAAGCCTGACTACACGGAATAAATGTAATAATCCGGAGATGACCGCTTTCTTTGTACTCGGCCTCGTTGTTTTAGGCCTCCAAGCCCAGCTTTACGGCTTTCTCGATCTTAGCGTTTTCTGGTGTTACCAGAACAATACCGATACCAGATCCGCTTTCATTCGACGAGCCATCAACGAACAATCTCCACCCCGAACTCTGAGCAAACAGGTCTTGGAGGCCGCCCCCAGTAGCCAGGTCTGGGATAATCTTCAATTTGTTCGGTTCTCACCTCTGAGGTGAGCTTGTCTGGAGTTCTTTTCTCTACGTTGGCCATAGAGGTCGGCTCGTCATCTATGGAATAGTCGCCCCCAATGTCTGATTCTACAGGGAAATCTGCCAGGAAGCTGGCTAGTGCTTGACCTTTTTCTGCTGTTCGTGGTTCGTATCGAATGTCGAACTCGCCTAGCTGAACTGCCCACTTTGCTACTCTTCCGGGCAGGTCGGTCTTGCCGAGGTCTTTTTTGAGGGGTTGAAAGGCTTCTTCGCAGTCAGACGTCCACTCGAATGTGGTATTCTTCTTCAGGAGCTGAAAAAGAGGTCGACACTTGTCTGATGGCCTGGATATGAACCTGTTGAGGGCTGCGACTCATCCATTATGCTTGCCTGAGGATCCTCTTCACTTGGCATGCTATCTCAAGAGAACGAGGAGAGTAGGACTGAAGAAGTGTTACTCGGAAATTGGGGAATAATCTCCTTGAGAGAGGGTATCAGATGTTTTGCCATGATGGTGATGACGAAAGTCTGTTAGTTTGGGCCTAGGCCTTTCAGAAACCAGTATACCTTGTGCGTCTCGGGCACAGGACATCCTATCGCACACAAGACTAACATATTATCTTAAAGTGTCTAGCACGCGCACCTGACGGAACGGAATTTTTTTTTTGAACTCCTTATCTCGAAGCCGTGGGCGTTCTACCTGTTTGCATTCGTTGATGCCTGCGTCTTCGATCTCTCTTTGCAAAAAGGGAAGGGAGCCTTTCTGTAACGGCGACAGAGGGTGTTGCCGGAAGTTGTTTTGAAAAACAACATAAATACTTCTTCTTCTACGATATTTCGGGTGAGCATAAGCCGTAGTGACCGACTGACCCAATGGCTTATGCTCACCCACATTTTATTAAATTAATTACTTTACTGTAAGTATCTTATCCTTAATTTATAAATAAGGATCTGAGCCATGAGCGGTCTATTGATCAAGAGTCCCGCTTAGTCCGTCACCTCGTCTTCACTGAACACCTACCCACTCGCCTCCGAGACTTTCTTACCTCTCCGAGAATGGAGGTACTCGATCGTTTTGGGAACGTGAGGGGGGGAGGACACTTTAGGAGAAGTGACCCGATGCACGCCGGGGAACGGCTCTATCTACCTGAAGCTAAGCATAGAGCTTGCTGGCAGCACTTTGACTTCGACAAAAATTAAGTTTAGTACAGGCTAGGTAAGGAGTTGTTGACCACGACACTCTTACTCTTCAGTTATGTGTTCTCTGTTGGTTGGCTTGCCACTCTAGCTGAGTGCCTTTGATTATCATTGGCCGATAGGGATAGCCCCTTCCCTTTCTTCACGTCACCGCACTGAATTCTATGCACTTTACTCACGTTCTTTACTCTAGTCCTGTCATTCTTCTGAGAGCAAGGGTCCAACATATCCGAAAAATAAGGAGGATTCCTCGCCCGCGCTTCGCGCGATACATACCAAAAAGATTTAAAAAATTGTTTTTCTTCTCTTAACATCAGTTTAACTCATCTTTCATCCACTCCCCGATTGGCAGCGTGCGGGGCGGGTCGGCGTCCGGGAGCTCCGCCCAACCAACCCTACCTATCACAGGACCACTAAACTCCTGTTCTAGCTCTTTTTTTAGGCCTTTCAGGCGACAATGGAACATGGCTAACCCATGCATCCACGTTCAGGAATAGCAGTTCATTCGATCAATGACGAGCAAAGGAAGCATTCTGTCTTTCAAACCTTTTCTGATCCCGGATCGCTGTGATGAACGAACATCGGTGCGGGCTCAAGTAGTTTAGTAAATATAGTATATCCGGGTGTCAGTATGAAAGATGGATCAAATCCTCGTGGTGAGGAGGCAGCTTAGTCTCCGTAGTTAATCTCTCTCCTTGGGCACAGAACTGTAAATCTGTCTTTCTCTGCCTAGACCCAAACCAGCCAGCAACTGGAGAAAGGCAGGATGAATCAACACCTCCTACTAATGGGGATCTACTAACCAATGCAACCGGGAAACCTTCTATCAAAAGTTCTGAACTAGCATCCGAAGCTAGGCGGTACTCTGCCTTGTATTGCCGTTACTTGGATTAGGGAAGAAGGAAGGGCTTACACCAGAACTCGTTGATCTGATCTTCTATGCCCGGGAAGGAGGAGTCAATAGAGAGAGCTTCGGATCGAATCTTTGGAATCTCATCTCTAGAGGCAGCATCTTTCTCTAGTTCCGCGCAATCCATGCGAATCCATATGCAAACAAAGGTAGCTGGAACATTTATTAACCTCACCCTTCTTCCCCTTAGACCTTATTTATGGCTCGGACCCTCCTGTACCACCAAGGCAGACAGATACGTTTCCTAGCCCTTGCGCAAGCCTTTCTTTAGCAGCATGGTGGAAACCATTATACTAGCTCCTACTTTGCCTTCACAACCGGCACATACAAGGCGCCTTGTCATCCATAATGCAAAAGGAATTCAGGCGGGGTGGGGGCACTGCCCTCGCCCCGCGAAGGAACTCCAGTCCCAAGACCACAAATCATCGAGTTGCACCGTTGGCTCGGCCTGACCAGCCAGCCATCCGGATCGACAGGCACGCCCCTCGCAAGTCCCGCCAGTAATTGGAGTATTCTATAATCCTTCCGTCCCGTGCCCGCAGTAGGCTTGAGTTATATAACCCTCCGTTCGGTCTGGCTAGTATAGTATCCTTCGCCGAACTCGCCTTAAACAGTAGGCTACAGTCTAAAATACCCCCTTTCCTTCCCCCCGAAGGCTAGGCGTAGTGCATAGCTCTTGGGGATAACAACAGACCAACTGATGAACGAATTTGATCTCTTATGTTCCTGAAGGAGTGAGTGAACGTAGTGAACGGTGCAAGCAGCAAGAGGTGCAACATCAAGTGTTGCGGTTTGATGAATCGGAGGGCTAAATAGCACCTGCTCTTTCGTCACAGCCATCAAGCTAGCAACAAGACGACTAAGCCTATTCGCCCCACAAAGAGGCCGCCTTCGGGACTGCTTAACAAGGAAGACAGACTGTCACACGGCCTAAGAGAGAGAAAGAAAAGTCAGTGACGGCGGAGTCGGTCATTCTACTTCCCGGTTCTTTTACCAGCCAGCCTACGGCACCTGAGCATCCGCACGACGTTCTCATATGATCCTGTGACTGGGCCTAGGCAGTTCTCCAGAAGGGTATCGTCAAGACCTCTCGAGACGAGAATAGACGAAGGGAAAGGAAGGAAAGATATTCGACATACACCGACTGAAGACTGTTTCCTGTGGTTTGTCTTTTAGAACAAGAAGAACATTCTCCTATTACTGTGAAGGAACCCATATTTGGTGAAATAAGTTTATAATCTTTAATTATTACACTGGATGTTGCAGAGGAAACACTGTAAGAAAATGAACTCTCTTTGTTAAAATTTTCTTTCATACCCTTAAGGGGCGACGATTGCGCTAAGAATAAGATGATAATTTTCGGGCTAAAACTAGATTATGGGCGACAACCCACTGAACACATAAGAGTTTTCAACAAACAGGGGGGGGGGGTAGGAAATGCTTCTGAAAAGATGCCTTCGGGTGTCTCTTCATACATTCGAGAGAAGCTTTCCCCTTATCTTTAATAAGCATTGCTATCGCCAATCTCGCAATCTTCAAGCAACTCTATTTTGGTCAAAAGAGCTTATTCTGAGTTCTAATTCCCCGAATTCTGTAAGCTTGCTTGGTCTACTTTGTTCTGATTTCATTGTATTCCTCCGTATTCAGCATTCGCCGGTGTCACAAAAAGCAAAAGCATATCAATTCGTTGAGGCAACTAGTCTTGGTAAGGTTTACCACTGAGGGTAGGCAGTGTGCATTCTTCTCTCGGCTCTAGAACAGGTAGTTTACTTGCTCGACCATAGGCAGGGACTCACTCGACCATAGGAGAGGGAGAGGGAGAGGAAGAAGGGAAGTTAGCCTTTCTTCTTTCTTTGCCAAAGCGGGGCCCACCGTTATCATGTTGCATGATGAAACCTCTTGGTCTTCATCTGAGAAGTGGTTTTGTTGCTCTCTTGGATTTCAGGTGGTCCGCAAGGGTGACCGGAACCCTTACCTTAATTCTTTGGGGTAACCACTTCCCAATCGTCATCCTCATTGAGATCGGGGTCTCCCCACATTATATCTCCATCTGGGCTATTGACGGCTACCAACCCCCGCGGTATCTCTTCTGAGTAATCAGGGATGACCCGAACTTCGGTGTCCAGAGGATCCATCTCTTCGACGGGTATAGAGACTGGTTGCAGTGCTCCAAACCTTCTTGCGCCAGCTCTTTAAAGACAAAACACTGTCTTAGTGTATGTCCCACAACCTGTGGAACCGGCAGTAGTTGGAATCATCAACTTTATCGATCTCGGCGGGTCGCTTACACGGAGGTAGAGTAGAGTCAGCTGACCGTTAGCGATCAACATGTCAAAAGATGGCGTCTACCTTGCTTTCATCGAAATCCCCAACTTTAGAGAGTCGTTCTTTGAGAGAGATTTTCTTTGCCTGCTTCTTTTCATCCCCGTTTTCGTTCTTTTGCGCAGGGGCGTTGGGCTTTTTCCTGTCCAGCGATTTGTATCGCCATTGATTCTTTATTTTTTGTTTTAGAAGACTCGCCTCTTCTGATCTACGACCACCCTTCTCTTTTTCATGATCTTTGAGGGCAGCCTCTGTTTCCGTGGCAATGGCTAAGAGCTCCCCCAGTGTTTTAAGCTTCAAGCCCACACCAGCTTCAGGCGTGGCTTAAAGTTAAAATTCATTCGACACATGTCAGTCAGACTCTCGTGGGAGTGTGGCTCTGGGCATTTTACTGCCAACGCTCTCCATCCTTTCATAAAGGAATCGACTGAATCATTGTGCGCTTGCTTAGTGGCACACAGCTGGCCTGTGGTGGATTTTTCGTCCTCATCCGCCCACGAGTTTATGGTTCCAGCAGGCAACCTGGCATACCAATCGAATGCAGTCTCGCAGAGGGTGCTTACGAAAAGACGTATCATCAAAGCGTCGTTTCCGGCAATGCCCCCAGTAAATGCCTTAAAATTACAAATATGCTGCCTAGGGGCCCCTCTCCCGTCAAAAGACTTCAGGTTGGGTTGTTTGAACTTGGGGGGAAAGGCCTTTCCATGTAAAGGGGTATGGCGCGACAATCCCTTTTTGCTTCATTTAACTTTCTTCATTCAATTGAGAGAGAGTCTGTCGAAGATCCCTCCGCCCTATTAGTAAAGCTACTTGATCATCTTCAGATTGGCGTATCTCCTCGTGTCGCGAGGACTGCCCCTCGGTCATGTTCTTCTGTGGATTACTGGTTTCGCCAATTTTTTCTGACCTTGGGGATCTCCTTGTTCTGCCTTGTCTTTTGAACAAATAAGAGCTCGCATAGCTTCTCTAATCTCCATCATCTTATCTAGCCTTTCTTCGGTACTTTTGTTGAGTTTGGCTGTGGCTTCTTTAGGGGGTATTTCGTCCTCGTTGGTTACAAAGACGTGTTCTGTTCTTTACACTTCTGATGAGACGGTACGTGCCAAGTCTTCGGACTCATCGGAAGACGGGTCATCACCGGGTTCTGTTTGGCCTCCGGGATTGTCATATATGACAACCGATGTTGCTCGTGACACTTAAAATCCTTGGCCTTGTTTTTCCAACCTCGCCCTCAACTAATACTTAGTTAAGCCCTAAAGCCCTCGCTCGCGTTCGCCGAGATTCAGTTTCAAACAACTGAGCAAGAGGGATGTCGGAATCTATTTCGGGGACCATTTTGCCCTTCTTTTTCCGCCTTACCCACCATGTTAACTGTTACAACAGATTCTTCGTGCTCTTTTGGAACCCATTTATGGGGGCTGCTTTGGTGTTTGGGCAAGCTTTCTTTTTATTGCCCGTTGACGGGCCCTTCGGCCTCCCCTTCTTTTCTTTCTGTTATGACAAAAGCCTTTTCTTGCCGGCCTTCTTTCCCATTCCAGCGGCTTGTTTGTTCGCTCGTAGATGCCTCATCGTTCTCAACATGTATGTTTCCTTTGCTGATCCGGTCTTGAATAGTTTGTTTGAGTGTTGGTGCCATGCCCCCCAATTCCATGGTACTTCACAAG